ATTCGAACAAATATAGAACCAAAATGGATGGTTTTGTGTCTATTACCAGTTCTTCCTCCTGAGTTGAGACCAATCTATCATATAGATGAGGATAAACTAGTGACCTCGGATATTAATGAAATCTATAGAAGAATTATCTATCGGAATAATACTCTTACAGATCTATTAACAACAAGTATAGCTACGCCAGAAGAATTAATAATATCTCAGGAAAAATTGCTACAAGAAGCCGTGGATGCACTTCTTGATAATGGAATCTGCGGACAGCCAATGAGGGATGATCATAATAGAATTTACAAGTCGCTTTCAGATGTAATTGAAGGCAAAGAAGGAAGAGTTCGCGAGACTCTGCTTGGTAAACGAGTCGATTATTCAGGGCGGTCAGTGATTGTCGTAGGCCCTTCACTTTCATTACATCGATGTGGATTGCCTCGCGAAATTGCAATAGAACTTTTCCAGGCATTTGTAATTCGTGACCTAATTAGAAAACATCTTGCTTCGAACATAGGAGTTGCTAAGAGTCAAATTCGGAAAAAAAAACCTATTGTATGGGAAATACTTCAGGAAATTCTGGATGACCATCCTGTATTACTGAATAGAGCGCCTACTCTGCATAGATTAGGCATACAGGCATTCCTCCCCATTTTAGTGGAAGGGCGTGCTATTTGTTTACATCCATTAGTTTGTAAGGGCTTCAATGCGGACTTTGACGGGGATCAAATGGCTGTTCATGTGCCTTTATCTTTAGAGGCTCAAGCAGAGGCACGTTTACTTATGTTTTCTCATATGAATCTTTTGTCTCCAACTATTGGAGATCCCATTTCTGCACCAACTCAAGATATGCTTAGTGGACTCTATGTCTTAACGAGTGGAAATCGTCGGGGTATTTGTGTAAATAGGTATAATCCATGTAATCGTAGAAACTATCAAAATGAAGAGAATAACTATAAGTATACAAAAAAAAAAGAGCCCTTTTTTTGTAATGCCTATGATGCAATTGGAGCTTATCGGCAAAAACGAATCAATTTAGGTAGTCCTTTGTGGTTGCGATGGCGACTAGATCAACGTGTTATTGCTGCAAGAGAAGTTCCTATCGAAATTCACTATGAATCTTTGGGGACCTATTATGAGATTTATGGACACTATCTAATAGTAAGAAGTATAAAAAAAGAAATTCTTTATATATATATTCGAACCACTCTTGGTCATATTTCTCTTTATCGAGAAATAGAAGAAGCCATACAGGGGTTTTGGCAGGGCTGTTGTAATTCTATGCTGCCAGGGGGAATTCGAGTCTCCCCGGGTTAACTAGGACTAGAATTGCGGAATTTATACGTGAATCAAGATCTATAAAAGGAAGTTTTCCAATCACTGACTCAAACCCATTGTCAAATTCTACTCAGCGCAACGCAATATGGAGGTACTGATGGCAGAACGGCCCACTCAGGTCTTTCACAATAAAGTGATAGACGGAACTGCCATGAAACGACTTATTAGTCGATTTATTGATCACTATGGAATAGGATATACATCACATATCTTGGATCAAGTAAAGACTCTGGGTTTCCGACACGCTACCGCCGCATCCATTTCATTAGGAATTGATGATCTTTTAACAATACCTTCTAAAAGATGGCTAGTTCAAGACGCTGAACAACAAAGTTTTATTTTGGAAAAACACCATCATTATGGGAATGTACACGCGGTAGAAAAATTACGTCAATCGATCGAGATATGGTATGCCACAAGTGAATATTTGCGACAAGAAATGAATCCTAATTTTCGGATGACCGATCCTTTTAATCCAGTCCATATAATGTCTTTTTCGGGAGCCAGAGGAAATGCATCTCAGGTACATCAATTAGTAGGTATGAGAGGATTAATGTCGGATCCCCAAGGGCAAATGATTGATTTGCCCATTCAAAGCAATTTACGCGAAGGACTCTCTTTAACAGAATATATTATTTCTTGCTACGGAGCCCGAAAAGGGGTTGTGGATACCGCTATACGAACATCAGATGCAGGATATCTCACGCGCAGACTTGTTGAAGTAGTGCAACACATTGTTGTACGTCGAACAGATTGTGGCACCGTTCAAGGTATTTCTGTAAGTCCTCGAAATGGAATGATGGCGGACAGGATTTTTATCCAAACATTAATCGGCCGTGTATTAGCAGATGATATATATATAGGTTCGCGATGCATTGCTACTAGAAATCAAGATATTGGGGTTGGGCTTGTCAATAGATTCATAACTTTTAGAGCACAACCAATCTCTATTCGAACCCCCTTTACTTGTAGGAGTACATCTTGGATTTGTCAATTATGTTATGGCCGAAGTCCAGCTCATGACGACCTGGTCGAATTGGGAGAAGCTGTAGGTATTATTGCAGGTCAATCTATTGGAGAACCGGGCACTCAATTAACATTAAGAACTTTTCATACTGGCGGAGTATTCACAGGGGGTACTGCAGAACATGTGCGAGCCCCTTCTAATGGAAAAATCAAATTCAATGAGGATTTGGTTCATCCGACACGTACACGTCATGGACATCCTGCTTTTCTATGTTCTAGAGACTTGTATGTAACTATTGAGAGTGAAGATATTATACACAATGTGTGTATTCCGCCCAAAAGTTTTCTTTTAGTTCAAAACGATCAATATGTAGAATCAGAACAAGTCATTGCCGAGATTCGCACGAGAACATCCACTTTGAATTTGAAAGAGAAGGTTCGAAAACATATTTATTCTGACTTAGAGGGCGAAATGCACTGGAATACCGATGTGTACCATGCCCCTGAATTTACATATGGTAATATTCATCTCTTACCAAAAACAAGTCATTTATGGATATTATTAGGGGAGCCCTGGAGAGCTAGTCTAGGCCCCTGTTCGATCCACAAGGATCAAGATCAAATGAACGCTTATTTTCTTTCTGTTAAGCGAAGATATATTTCTAACCCCTCAGTAACTAATAATCAAGTGAGACACAAATTTTTTAGTTCGTATTTTTCTGGTAAAAAGAAAAAAGGAGATAGGATTCCTTATTATTCAGAACTGAATCGAATGACATGTACTGGTCGTTGTAATCTCAGATATCCGGGCATTCTCGAGGGGAATTCCGATTTATTGGCAAAGAGGAGAAGAAATAGAGTCATCATCCCACTCGACTCGATTCAAGAAGGCGAGAACCAACTAATACCTTCTTCAGGTATAGCAATTGAAATCCCCAGAAATGGTATTCTCCGTAGAAATAGTATTCTTGCTTATTTCGATGATCCTCGATATATAAGAAAGAGCTCGGGACTTACTAAATATGAGACTAGAGAACTGAATTCAATCGTCAACGAAGAGGATTTGATTGAGTATCGAGGAGTCAAGGTATTTTGGCCAAAATACCAAAAGGAAGTCAATCCATTTTTTTTTATTCCCGTGGAAGTCCACATTTTGGCCGAATCTTCTTCCATAATGGTACGGCACAATAGTATTATTGGGGTAGATACACAAATCACTTTAAATAGAAGAAGTCGAGTAGGCGGATTGGTCCGCGTGAAGAAAAAAGCAGAAAAAATTAAACTGATAATATTTTCTGGAGATATCCATTTTCCTGTAAAGACAAATAAGGCATTCCGATTGATACCACCTGGAGGGGGGAAAAAAAATTCCCAAGAATACAAAAAATTGAAAAATTGGCTCTATATCCAACGAATGAAACTTTCCAGGTATGAAAAAAAGTATTTTGTTTTGGTTCAACCTGTAGTCCCATATAAAAAAACGGATGGTATAAATTTAGGAAGACTTTTCCCGGCGGATCTCTTGCAGGAAAGTGATAATCTACAACTTCGGGTTGTCAATTATATCCTTTATTACGACCCAATTCTGGAAATTTGGGACACAAGTATTCAATTAGTTCGGACTTGTTTAATGTTGAATTGGGACCAAGACAAAAAGATCGAAAAGGCCTGTGCTTCCTTTGTTGAAATAAGGACAAATGGTTTGATTAGAGATTTTCTAAGAATCGACTTAGCGAAGTCACCTATTTCATATACCGGAAAAAGGAACGATCTGCCGGGTGCAGGATTGATCTCTGAGAATGGATCAGATCGCGCTAATGTCAATCCGTTTTCTTCCATTTATTCCTATAAAAAAGCAAGGATTCAAGAATCCCTTAATCCAAATCAAGGAACTATTCATACATTGTTGAATCGAAATAAGGAATCTCAATCTTTGATAATTTTGTCATCATCCAATTGTTCTCGAATAGGCCCATTCAACGATGTAAAATCTCCCCATGTGATAAAAGAATCAATCAAAAAGGACCCCCTAATTCCAATTAGGAATTCTTTAGGCCCCTTAGGAACAGGCTTTCCAATTTATCATTTCGATTTATTTTCCTATTTAATAACCCATAATCAGATCTTGGTAACTAACTATTTGCAACTGGACAATTTAAAAAATATTTTTCAAATACTTCAATATTATTTACTGGATGAAAATGGTCAAATTTATAATCCCTATTCATGTAGTAACATCATTTTAAATCCATTCAATTTGAATTGGTATTTTCTCCATTACAATTATTGTGAAGAGACATATACAATCGTTAATCTTGGGCAGTTTCTTTGTGAAAATGTATGTATAGCCAAAAAAGGACCGCATTTAAAATCAGGTCAAGTTCTAATTATTCAAGTTGACTCTGTGGTAATACGATCAGCTAAGCCTTATTTGGCTACTCCAGGAGCAACTGTTCATGGACATTATGGGGAAATCCTTTACGAAGGAGATACATTAGTTACATTTATCTATGAAAAATCAAGATCAGGTGATATAACGCAAGGTCTTCCAAAAGTGGAACAGGTGTTAGAAGTGCGTTCGATTGATTCAATATCGATGAATCTCGAAAAGAGGATTGAGGGTTGGAATAAATGTATAACAAGAATTCTTGGAATTCCTTGGGCATTCTTTATTGGTGCTGAGCTAACTATAGTGCAAAGTCGTA